AAGTACAAGGGAAAAAAGAATACGTTTCGTTTATAGGATTAAACAAAAGGATTCGCAAATAAAAGTGCTAAGGCTACAACTAATCCATAAATTGTTAAAGCTTCCATAAAAGCCAGACTAAGCAATAAAGTACCTCGTATTTTTCCCTCTGCCTCGGGTTGTCTTGCGATACCTTCTACAGCTTGCCCCGCGGCCGTACCTTGACCAACCCCAGGTCCAATAGAAGCAAGCCCAACAGCCAACCCAGCAGCAATAACGGAAGCGGCAGAAATCAATGGATTCATGATAAGTTCCTCGGACCAAAAAAAAAATGGTTAATGATACAATCACAATCAACCAATAAATTTCGAACTCTTCATTCTTTTTCTTGATTTAATCTCTTTATTAAATTATTCAATATGGAATTCACAGTTAAAAACGAAAAGGGGGGACTTTTATTGAAATCCCTATCTAAATCTCCAGGGCAGATTAGATATATCTTTTAGATATCTCTTTTAACTCATATCTAACTATATAAATAGTTAATACTTAATATTGCATATACACGTCTTTCTTCCATAACGTAAACCAACTATTCATATCTTAAATTCAATCGGATTCTAAAATCATTTTTTTATGTTGAAACATTCACAAAAAGAAAGTTGGCTTATAGCCATTATTCCATTATTTATATATTCCATCGACTTAGTTTGATTTAACTCTTCTAAACAATCCATTTTTTTTAATCTGATTTTTTTTTGAATTCTTCCCTTCCTTATCATTATCCCACATGGATACAATCAATCTAAATGGACAAATTCATTTTCATTAGCCTGAATCATTGCATAGAAATATAAGTCTTTGTTTTCTTGTACTGTTTTTTATTATTATTTTTTTTTTTATTAATATTTTTTCTTAGTCAATCATTGAATTGAATCAAACCGATTGAAATGGAAATCACTCTATCTCTCTAGAAAGAACCCCTTTTTTTAACCACACGTTGGAAACAACTCTTATCTTATTCAGATTATGACTCCTAAAATTGGAATTGAATGAACAAAATAATCAAGCCAATAAAAAAAGTGATTGGAAGAAGGTATAAATGATTCAAAGGAATTCTAGGAAAAAGATGATTTAGGAAAAAGATCTTTTAGATCTCTTTCCTTTTTTTTTTTTTACTATTCCTTTAGATCGTTAGAAACCCTTTATTTCTATTTATGTGTATATTTCTGTTCACTAAGTATAAGTAGATTATCTTGAACAAGACATAGATTGCCTTAGACTAAGATAAAAAAGGCTATGTAAAAAAAAATTCGTTAATGATGCCCCTCCATGGATTCGCCTATATAAGCCGCAGCTAAAGTTGCAAAAATAAGAGCTTGAATACCACTTGTAAATAATCCAAGGAACATGACCGGTATAGGAACCACTGAAGGTACTAAAGAAACAAGAACAACAACTACTAATTCATCCGCTAATATATTTCCGAAAAGTCGAAAGCTAAGTGATAAAGGTTTTGTGAAATCTTCTAAAATGTTAATGGGTAAAAGAATTGGAGTTGGTTGAATGTATTTACTGAAATAACCTAATCCTTTTTTGCTAAGACCCGCATAAAAATAGGCTATTGACGTAAGTAAAGCTAAAGCAACGGTAGTATTTATATCATTCGTAGGTGCAGCCAACTCCCCATGAGGTAATTCTATGATCTTCCAAGGTAAAAGTGCACCCGCCCAATTAGAAACAAAAATAAATAGAAACATAGTTCCAATAAAGGGGACCCATGGGCCATATTCCTCTCCGATCTGAGTTTGGCTCACATCTCGAATGAATTCAAGGACATATTCGAAGAAATTCTGACCGCCAGTTGGAATGGTTTGGGGGTTCCGAACAGCTACAATGGCTGAACCTAATAAGATAGCAATTACAACCCAAGAAGTAATAAGTACTTGGGCGTGGACTTGGAAACCTCCAATTTTCCAATAGAAATGCTGGCCTACTTCCACACCAGATATATCATATAACCCTTTTAGGGTCTTGATGGAACATGATAGAACATTCATATTACCCCCTGAAAGAAAGAAAACTTTAAAAGGAATTATTTTGATTCAACCATCGTTTTTTTACTTGCCTACTACAATTTTCTATTTTAGATACTAACAAATCACATAATATAGCTAGTTATTTTTATCTCTTTTGCACGATTGAGAAATAGTAACCGATTCCATATCCATAAATGGATGTAGTTCACAAAAAAATTTCTTTATCTTATTCTTAATCTATCTTATTATTAATCAGGAATTTCGTATATAGCTAGAACGACCCTCACAAATTGCAAATACTAATTTATTAAGAATTAATCGGATTGAAGCTATAGCGTCATCATTCGCTGGAATCGAAATATCTGCGAGATCCGGGTCACAGTTTGTATCAATTAAACAAATGGTTGGAATTCCCAAAGTGATACATTCCCGAAGAGCCGTATATTCTTCTTGCTGATCAACGAGTATTACAATATCGGGTA